TGTTCGTTCAAGAAAAGTTCCAAAAGATGTTAATCGCAAATAAAAGGATTGTTTACGAATAAAAACAAATAAAAATTCGCATTCAAACACATAAAAATTGTATAGGAACCGAAATAGTCTTTTATTTTCTTTTGAAAAAACGAAAATGGATTTCTTCTGAGTAATGAGAAGACTATTCCAATTATGATATTCGTGAAGAAAGAATCGCAATAAATGCAAAAAGGGAACATCTTGAATCCAGCATTGAAGAATTTGAACCAAGATTTCCATATGGATGGGATGAGGTATTAGTATATCTGAGACATAATTTAAATGCGATAATTTGTCCTCTAAAAAGGGAAAAATTGAATGAATTGATCGTAAATTATGATATTTTGGTATTTCTTTTTCTTTGAAATAAGATACTAATCGCAGCGAGAATGGAATTTCTACAATAATTGAAAAACTTTCTGATATCATTTGAGAATAAAAACGAGAATAAAAAAAATTGTTGTGGGTGTGCCCAACAAATCGATTTTGGTTAGAATCATTAACCAAAGAAATCAAAGATTTCTGTTGATAGATTCGAATAATTAAACGTTTTACAAGTGCTAAACTATATTTATTGCCATAACCAAAAACTTCCGCGGATTCGTAAAAAATTGAACCATTTAAACCATAATCATGAGCAAGTGCATAAATATACTCCTGAAAGAGTAGCGGATATAGGAAGTGTTGTTGCCGAGATCTATCCTTTTCTAAATATCCTTGTAATTCTTCCATTGACTTACATTTCTACTTGAACCAGAAACAATAGGCATTTCTTGAATTATCAAATTATACATAGTGCAATATGGTCAGAACAGGGTATGTATTATGTATGGAAAAAAATATATACCCCGGAAACAGGGAGTCCAATCAACAGATCTTTTTCCTCTCCCCTTCTATCCAATGGGTTTATCTTCGTTATAATTACCAGAGGGTCAAAAATCTTTTATTTTTACAACCCGATCGCTCTTTTGACTTTGGAACAAATTCTTTTTGTCAGTATACTGTTTCTTCTACACATTCGTTTCCAATCCATAATAGAGAAATAGTTAGGATTTATTAAAAAAGAAAAAAAAAAGAATCAAAGGTCCATTCACAGGAGAACCCTTCCCCGCATCAGGCACTAATTTATTTTTAACATCTAATTAGATCGGGTAATTATTCAAATTAAGAATAGAAGCTCGTTACTTTTTTTTTATCAGAATTGGAGCCGTAGGGCTCTATCCATTTATTCACTAGACCAACTGTAAATGTGAATTTCTTTTGCCCTCCTCCAAAAATCAAAACAAAATTTTGGAATGATCCGGTAAGGATCAACTCAAAATTCCACTCAAAAAAATAAGAATATAATAAGAAATTCCATTTTTTCTTATTATTACGACATGCTGTTTTTTCCATCCATTACCTTTCAGGATCTGTCGTGGTCTTATAGACTCTACCAAGAGTCTGGACGAATTCCTTGCTTCATCCAAATGTGTAAAAGATCATAGTCGCACTTAAAAGCCGAGTACTCTACCGTTGAGTTAGCAACCCAGATAAATATGATATGTAGATACGATCGAAATAAAAAAAATCAATTGAATTGCACTGTACAACTACGTCAAAACATTGAACTAATAAGAAATGAAATATAAAGGAAAGATTTTATGATCAATTATAAACATCAAAATAGCAAAATGAGCGGATCGAATTTTAAACAACAGATTCCCAATAGAAATGTCAAAATTTACATTTACAGACCGCCCCCTTTTCTCAAAATTTTTGATTTTCGTTAAGAAAATACATCTTGTATAACAGTAAATCCGGCAAACCCATTATTTGACTGAAGTAAAGGAAAAACCAATAGGGGTCGGAGTCGGAATAAACAGATCTATTTATCTACGATCGAATTATATTTGTTCGATACACCATTGTCAATATGAATGGAATGTTGAGAAAACAAATTCAATTAATTCAATTAAATTAATAAGTAAATCAAATAAGTATTTGTGTTGGATTGGCACAAGAAGAAATAAAGTAAATTAAGTATAAATAGAACAAGAAAAGAGCAAATTGTGGGTAAATAATTACCAAAAATAGATACTAGTTACCCTTCCTTTTTTATTTAGAAATTTTGTTTTTTTTTTCTTTACGAAGCTCTTTCTTTAAATAATTCTGCTTTCCTTAAAATATCATGAACAGTTCCTGTAGGTTGAGCACCTTTTTCAAGGAAATAACGAATAGCAGGAACGTTTAAATAAGTTTGATTCTGTATCGGATCGTAAAAACCCACTTTTTGAAGATCTCTCCCTTCTCGTCGGGATCGAGCATCAATTGCAACGATTCGATAGATCGCTCATTGGGATAGATGTAGATAAATAATACCCCCCCTAGAAACGTATAGGAGGTTTTCTCCTCATACGGCTCGAGAAAAATGATTCTAATATTTCTGTATATTCTGTATATAATGGCAAATAGATCCATAAAATCATGAATTAGACTATGATTTGAGTTGTTTTTTGTTCTTACTTACAGAAAAAAGAAATATCATTCGTACTCATAACTCAAGTTGGGTAATTTTGAAAAAGTTCGAAGGTAAATCCTTAGGCATTTCTTGAGTCGTCTCTAACCTCTCTTGTTTGTCTCGTCTCTATTTTTACTCCTCATTATAATAAAATAAAAAAATTATTGAGACAATTGAAAATAGTGTTTCCTTGTTCCGGAATCCTTTCTCTTTGCTTTGTAAAATCATTGGGTTTAGACATTACTTCGGTGATCTTTACTCCTTTTTTTTTCAAAATGGCAGCAACATACCTTTTGTTTTTTGTTATTTCTTTCTGTGGAAAGATAATACGAACGATTGATTCCCTTGTAATATAATACACTTTACATTTTAATCGAAAAGTTTTACTTTACCAATTCCAACAAGTTGACTTTTTTTATTTCATTTCAAACTTGTTCAAATTTTAACCCTTCGATTTCAATTTCTATATTGAGGATATACTTACAAAGTTGGTCTAACTTATTAATTGTTACTAACCCTAGATTCTTCCCCCGATAAATTAATCAATACTTTTTGCTCGAGCTCCATCATGTACTATTCCTTTCCCATTTACGAACCCAACACAAATTAGGTTCCGAGCAGGAACAGAACAAACTATGTCGATTCAAGAGCATCTTCATTCCTATAGAAAATGGTGGGTATAAGAATCCACAACGAATCATGTCCTTCAAGTCGCACGTTGCTTTCTACCACATCGTTTCAAACGAAGTTTTACCATAACAACATTCCTCTAATTAAAAATTGAATTTTGAACCGGTATGGAATTGATTCAATATGGAATCATGAATAGTCATTGGTTCAACGGTATATAATACTTTCTATGTATCTATGGATAGATAAATGGATAGATAAATAATTATCCGGAAAAGTCTTAGAAAGGTTTTATTAAAGTTATTTCACCCCATATTCTATCCTATGAATGAAACAGCTTTCTAAAAAAGAGGAATATACTTAAGTCTTATTTATATCTTCAACAGATCGTTCGGAATGGTGAATCATGAAAAAAAAGATCCTATTTTTCTCGAACAAATAAATTCGAAACCTCAAAAGAATGGCCCTTAATGGATTTCCAATTCCGGACCAAAATCAGTTATTAACCAAATATAAGCTAGTCCGATGACTCGAAAAGGTCGTAAGTTTCTCTATAATATAGATTTTTCACAATAGATTTTTCAGACTTCTTCAAGTACCAAGGTTCATAAAAATGAAGTCAAAATAAAAATCGTTTTTTGTTTTCATGAGTATGGAATAGAAAAGGTCTCGTGTAAGGTAAGATAAGATTAAAGTCGTTATTCTTTCTTTCATCTGAAAGAGAAAATCAGAATCAAGAATAACTCTAATCTTTTCGTATCCATCATATACAACGAACAGTTATTACCGGGGGTAATCATGGATATTTAAAGAATCACAGACCCTTTTGACTTAACCAAAGAGCCGCTATTACTGAAATAGAACAATACGATAACAATACATAATATATATTATAGGACTTGTTCATTTTATATTATATTATACAGATTATACAGACGGATTTTTTTTTACTTCAGGTTCAATAATCTTTCCACCAATTCCAATAAAGTCAAGCAAATGGAATATATAAATTTCCATCCATTTAATCGTTACATTACATTGATTTCCAATTATTCATTTGAATAAGATAAAATACAAAAAAAAACGGCATCTGGATCAACTCGTTTTTCCTATTTTTTCCCAGCTTTAGAAGTTTTAAGACGAACGATGAAAGAAATGAAATTCATACCAAAAACTACGTAATCTTTAGTCTCCACATAAAGTGGGGAATTGGGGTACACCGTTTATTTTCTTTAGGCTTTCCTTGGGGAATGGAATAGAAAAAAGGCCTTTTTTTTATTTCGATTCAGAATGCATCATGCGAGAATTCACATTTCATCGATATGGAACACAAAGTTTCCCTAAGTAACTTACTTCAATATGAATATGAGTAGTAGTACAAGTATACTCTGAATGGGAATGATACACCCCCAATTCTTTTTTGAATTAAGAATTCAAAGAAATATCTTTATTTCTACCCGTACACTCGATCACGTTTGTGAGAAACCAAACGAAAGAAAAGATATAATTCTTAGAATTATTCATTTTTCTAGAATTCAGAACAAAAGGCGAGATCACATTATATCCAAATATCCAAAATGAAACAGAAAATTGTTAAAGAGAAGAATCTTTCGTTTCTGATGGAGACGATCTGGGACGGAAGGATTCGAACCTCCGAATAACGGGACCAAAACCCGTTGCCTTACCGCTTGGCCACGCCCCATTTAGATTTAGAATTTATATTCGACACTAATAAAGACTAATATTGGTATTGGTCATTCGTCAATCCCAACCAAAATACATATGAAATACATTGCTGCTAGGATTCAGCACATGGAAATATAGAATAAAAAAAAAATTATTGATCATTACATAAAATTCAATTAAGATATTGTATGAAACTCAAATTCCTTGTATTCTCATTTGAGAATGAAAGGAAAGATTTTAGATTTGGGAGAGTTCGAAGAAAAAGAAGGGTTTTTTTACCCGCCTTCTCGTTTTTCCCTAAGAAAAAGAACTCAACCAAAATCAAATTTTCTAATCTACAAGAATGAAATGTTTCTTATGCTTAATATCTTTAATTTAATCTGTATCTGTCTTAATTCTACCCTCTATTCGAGTAGTTTTTTCTTCGGCAAATTGCCCGAGGCTTATGCCTTTTTCAATCCAATCGTAGATGTTATGCCTGTCATACCTGTACTATTTTTTCTCTTAGCCTTTGTTTGGCAAGCTGCCGTAAGTTTTCGATAAAATTTTTAATGCTCCGCTCATGATTTATCCGAAAAAAATTCGAAAAATTGATAAGATCAGATAAGTTTTACATTATGAACCCTCGATTCAAAAATCGAAATTCTTTTATATTGAATAACCGCGGTGACAAATTTGGATCAACTTATTTCCTCGTTCTGACCTTCCAGTAAACAAGGACTTTCTAAGGACCCCACAATACCAAATAATGGATATGGCCAAAAATTTTTGGTAATGAAGGAATCCGAATCTTTCTTTTCTTATTACAAATAAATTCGTGAAAATTACTTTTTTTTCAAGAAAAGACTTCATTTGGGGGGTGTTATGTCAAAATAGTGTATATGATAAAAAATAGGCAATCTATTTCCTTTTTCCAAAAAAATAATCTTGGAGATTGTGTAATGCTTACTCTCAAACTCTTCGTTTACACAGTAGTGATATTTTTTGTTTCTCTCTTCATCTTTGGATTCTTATCTAACGATCCGGGCCGTAATCCCGGACGCGAGGAATAAAAAAAAGGATTTTGAGTTTTTCTTTACTTTTTTATGTATTCCATACATTTACCTATTATGAAAAATCAGGGATTGAAATTGGAAAAATTTTGAAAGTCTGAAGTAATCAGAGGGGGCGGAGAGAGAGGGATTCGAACCCTCGGTACAAATAACTCGTACAACGGATTAGCAATCCGCCGCTTTAGTCCACTCAGCCATCTCTCCCAATTCAAAATTTTTCATTTTTTATGTGATGTGACACGTGAAGTAAAAAAGATTAAAAGAACCCTCGTTTTCTTTCTTTATTTTTATTATAATTATAAGTATAAGGATAAAATAACACTAATAATATATTCTAAATAAATATTCTATTAAAATAGATAAGATATCTACGAATTTGATCAATAATTCAATTCAGATAATGTAATGATTCGAAACGGATATCTTATCTCCAATAGAATAGATACAGAAAGAATACCTTACTTCTTTGATTACTTCTTTTATTTTGTAAGAAAGGTTCATTCCCCCGGCCTGGTTAAGTACTGGCCGGGCCATTACATTACTTCTGATGAATCATTTCATAGATCAAACGATTTAATTATTTTTGATTTGATATCAAATCAAAAATACTTGCTTGTTATTGAAGCAACAAGAAAGCCAATTTCCATCCCTATTCCTATGATAGAAGTGTCATTTATTAGTATTATTAACACCATGGAAATAATATACTATAGAATATGATATACTATATCATGTGATATACTATGGAATATGAAAGAATATGAATATTTTTCACCATTCTTATTAAGTATTTTAAGTTAAGATTTTTTTGTTATTAGTATTTTTTTCTCAATCTACTTAATTACTTAACTGGATAAAGAATACATACATATATTAAATATTAAACAATATTAAAAATGAAACACACATAGAATATATTCTAACATATATAACATACATATATAACATAACTCATTTATTTGTTCAAGGGACAAGCTTTATTTGAACATTTGAGATCCAATCGATCCGAATTCAAATTCATAAAATACGGCAGTTGAGGGGAAAGTTGAAAACAAAAAAAGAAATGCGGAATTCATCATTTCTATGGTCCAGCTTCAATAACTCCTTCGATTTAGGACTGTCAATAATGACTTACAGCAAGTGAAAAGTTATACTTTTCACTTTATTATTATATATTATAATAATATATTATATTTTATATTCTAAAATTTTTATTTATTTATTTTTTATTTAAATAAAATATTTAAATAAAAAATAAACTTTCTGTTCTTCGCCTATTTTTTCAAATACCCCCGCCCCGGCGGGACGTAGTGTCAACGCTAGAATTTTCATGAGTCTGATGCTATCTTAATTGCATCTCATTCCTTTGTTCGACAAAAGGTATATCCATATATAATAATGGATATGTAGCGGGTATAGTTTAGTGGTAAAAGTGTGATTCGTTCGATTAATAACTTAAATAGTTAAGGGATCTTTCGGTTTTTTAATATTCCGATCAAAAAACTTTATTTCTTAAAAAGGTTTAATCCCTTTTCCTTCAATAGCATATTTGAAGAAGAATATACATTCTCGCGATTTGTATCCAAAGGTCAATTCGAAATT